ACTGTATCAAGAATTATATACAAAAAAATATGAAAATTTCTTCTGGTGTTGAAGGAATTGCACGTATAGAGATTCAAAAACGAATTGATGTGATTCAGGTTATAATATATTTGGGATTCCCAAAATTATTAATAGAAGGTAGGCCTAAAAATAAAAGAATCGAAGAATTACAGAAAAATGTAGAAAAAGAACTAAATTGTGTGAACCGAAAACTCAACATTGCTATTTCAAGAATTGCACACCCTTACAGGCACCCTAACATTCTTGCCGAATTTATAGCGGGACAACTAAAGAATCGAGTTTCATTTCGCAAAGCAATGAAAAGAGCTATTGAATTAACTGAACAGGCCGATACAAAAGGAATTCAAGTACAAATTGCAGGGCGCCTTGACGGAAAAGAAATTGCACGTGTCGAGTGGATTAGAGAGGGTCGGGTTCCTCGACAAACCCTTCGAGCTCAAATTGATTATTCTTCCTATGCAGTTAGAACTATTTATGGGGTATTAGGAATCAAAATTTGGACATTTGTAGACGAGGAATAGTAAACCCTCAGTCGAGTTGGTTGTATCGATAAAAAAAATGGCAAAGTCTTTCATTCTTTATTTTTACCAATAAAAAAAAGAGTAATTCTATAGGGTTGGATAAAATAAAAAATTCGATTGATTATTTAATATAATTGCTATGCTTAGTGTGTGACTCGTTGGTTTTTTTAGGATCAGGATTACAAAAAAATAGACTGATCCATACTATGAACTCATAAGTATAGAACTAATAACCAATCCATCGCTTCGTATTATCTGGATCTGAATCCAAAAAGGCAGTAAAAATAGGCTATATTAGTCATTTCATTGTAACAATTGAAATATGTTTTGCAAAAAAACCAATCTGATTATGAATTGTAAAGCAAAATCAAAAATTATGCAGATAAATGAAAAGATGAGAGAAAGAAAGAGATCAATGATATATGATCTATAACTTCAATATGTAAGGTTTATGAATCATCTCATAAAAGCCAATGTAATAAAGCATTAAGATCGATATAGGATAGATCTATAATATAATTAATTGAATGCGTTTATAGACCAAAAAAATAAAGAGCCTCGAGCCAATAAAGACTAAAAAAATTGACTCAAGAACAAAACGAACAAATGGCTCCATTGTATAATTAAAACCTAACCATTAACAAGAAGCAATGGGAACGACGGAACCTGTAAATACATAGGATTCTATTGAAAACGAATTTTAATGATTTATTGGGCGGGATGGCGAAAGGAACCAAAAGACACTTGATTTATTCTGAGAAGTTATTTATGGGTTAATCCTACAAATGAAGTAAATATTACAATTGCAAGAGTAAATATTCGCCCGCGAAGGTTTTTATGTTCAGGACATTATCTCTAAATCTAAAATTTGAAATCTATAAATCTTCGATATCTATATATATATATATATAAAAAAATAAAGAGTATAGTTCTTTCTATACATAAAGTATGTAAAAAACTATACATAAAGTATGTAAAAAAAGAGATACAAATTTATTTTTTTATTTTTATAATAACAAACTTATAATAAATATAAAATATAAATAGATTAAAAAAAATCGATGAGAAAGGAATCCCAAGATTCAGTATAGTATAATATTCTTTGCATTTGATTCAGTATATTATTTATCAACGACATGTAGATTTTTTTTAATCATAATCATTTCATTCGCGAGGAGCTAGATGAGAATAAATTCTCATGTCCGGTTCTGTAGTAGAGATGAAATTTCGAAACAAACATCAACTATAACCCCAAAAGAACCAGATTCCGCAAACAACATAGAGGAAGAATGAAAGGAATTTCTTATCGGGGTAATCGTATTTGTTTTGGTCGATATGCTCTTCAGGCACTTGAACCCGCTTGGATTACGTCTAGACAAATAGAAGCGGGACGTCGGGCCATGACACGAAATGTACGCCGCGGTGGAAAAATATGGGTACGTATATTTCCCGACAAACCCGTTACTGTAAGACCTACGGAAACGCGTATGGGTTCGGGAAAAGGAGCTCCCGAATATTGGGTAGCTGTAGTTAAACCCGGTAGAATACTTTATGAACTCGGTGGAGTAGCAGAAAATATAGCCAGAAAAGCTATTGAAATAGCGGGTTCAAAAATGCCTATACGAACTCAATTCATTATTTCGGGATAGCGATTAGGAATGATAGAACCAAAGGAAAAAGGGCCGGGCCGTTGAGATGAAAAAATCACAAGTTTATTTTTTTTTGAACAAACAATATTTCTTTTTTCCTTTTGCATTGAAATAACAGATTCAAAAAAGGCTATGATCCAATCTCAGACCCATTTGAGTGTAGCAGATAACAGCGGAGCCCGAGAATTGATGTGTATTCGAATCATAGGAACTAATAATCGCCGATACGCCCGTATCGGTGATGTTATTGTTGCTGTAATAAAGGAAGCAGTACCGAACTCCCCTTTAGAAAAATCCGAAGTGATCAGAGCGGTAATTGTACGTACTTGTAAAGAACTCAAACGTGACAACGGTATGATAATACGATATGATGACAATGCTGCAGTTGTGATTGATCAAGACGGAAATCCAAAGGGAACTCGCATTTTTGGCGCAATCACCCGAGAATTGAGACAATTAAATTTTACTAAAATAGTTTCATTAGCACCTGAAGTATTATAAAAAAAAGCATTATTTAAGAACAGTAATTATAAGATATTAAGATGAGATTCTAAGATATAAACTAGAAACATCATATAGTTATAATAATTAAATTGAATGAAATTGATTAAATTAAAATAAATTAGTCAATTTTGTTTCGTGCATATACCTTTCTTTATTTAATAAATTTTTAATAAAAGAAAAAATAAAGAGTATGTTGATTATACAAAATTCGGGGGCAATAAAAATTGAGTTTATCATGGGTAGAGACACTATTGCTGACATAATAACCTCCATACGAAATGCTGACATGAATAGAAAGGGAACCGTTCAAATAGCATCTACTAACATCAGCGAAAACATTATTAAAATACTTTTACAAGAAGGTTTTATTGAAAATGTGAGGAAACACCGGGAAGACAACAAAACTTTTTTTGTTTTAACCCTACGACATAGAAGGAATAGAAAAGTATTATATAAAACTAGTCTAAATTTAAAACGGATCAGCCGACCTGGGTTACGAATCTATTCTAACTATCAAAAAATTCCTAGAATTTTAGGCGGAATGGGGATTGTAATTCTTTCTACTTCTCGGGGTATAATGACAGACCGAGAGGCTCGACTAGAAAGAATTGGTGGAGAAGTTTTGTGTTATATATGGTAATCCTTCTGATATCCGATGGTATGTTACAGAGTTTGGTTGGTTAGATAATGAGGATTGGGTTTTAGGTTATATCCCAGCAAAAACCCAACGTAGTTTTGTTTTATACATATACCACACGATAGAGTCAAATATAAATCGTTAGAATTTGACGAGAGGACATCCCATTTATAAACTCCGCAACAAAAATTCGAATGATTTAGTAGTTTTTTCAACTTCATTTTCGAGGGATACAATTCCAGATTTCTAAATTTAATGAAATTAAGTTTCTTCAAAAATATGTATATTCAAAATTAAGGAATGAAAAATATGAAAATAAGGGCCTCCGTTCGTAAAATTTGTGAAAAATGTCGACTAATACGTCGACGGGGACGAATTATAGTAATTTGCTCCAACCCGAGACATAAACAAAGGCAAGGATAAGTTTCCTAAACAGGAACTCTCTAAAAAATCCGATGTACAAATAAAAAATAAAATAAAGGATCCAGTTTGGCATGAAATGGATATATCCATAGATCTTCGACTTAGTTTTTGAGATGATAAAAAAATATGGCAAAATTTTTACCAAGAATTGGTTCACGTAAGAATGGACGTATTGGGTCGCGTAAAAATGCACGTAAAATACCAAAAGGAGTTATTCATGTCCAAGCAAGTTTCAACAATACTATTGTGACCGTTACGGATGTACGGGGTCGGGTAATCTCTTGGTCCTCCGCCGGTACTTGTGGATTCAAGGGCACACGAAGAGGGACACCGTTTGCTGCTCAAACCGCAGCGGGAAATGCTATTCGTACAGTAGTGGATCAAGGTATGCAACGAGCAGAAGTCATGATAAAGGGTCCTGGTCTCGGAAGAGATGCGGCATTAAGAGCTATTCGTAGAAGTGGTATATTATTAAGTTTCGTACGGGATGTAACTCCTATGCCGCATAATGGTTGTAGGCCCCCTAAAAAAAGACGCGTGTAAGAATAAATATTAACGAAATTTCAAGAGAAATAAATAATTCAATGATCTAATCAAAAAAAATAATATTATTATGGTTCGAGAGAAAGTAACCATATCCACTCGGACATTACAGTGGAAGTGTGTTGAATCAAGAGCCGACAGTAAGCGGCTTTATTATGGACGCTTTATTCTATCTCCACTTATGAAAGGTCAAGCTGACACAATAGGCATTGCGATGCGAAGAGCGTTGCTTAGCGAAATAGACGGAACATGTATCACACGTGCAAAATCCGCGAAAATACCACACGAATTTTCTACTATAACGGGTATTCAAGAATCAGTCCATGAAATTTTAATGAATTTGAAAGAAATTGTATTGAGAAGTGCGTTGTATGGAACTTGCGATGCGTCTATTTGTGTCAAGGGCCCCAGGTATGTAACTGCTCAAGACATCATCTTACCACCTTCTGTAGAAATCGTTGATAATACACAGTATATCACTAACCTAAGAGAACCAATTGATTTGTGTATTAAATTACAAATCGAGAGGAATCGTGGTTATCGGAATCATATAAAACTGCCAAAAGATTTTCAAGACGGAAGTTATCCCATAGATGCTGTATTCATGCCTGTTCGAAATGTGAATCATAGTGTTCATTCTTACGGAAATGGAAATGAAAAGCAAGAAATACTTTTTCTCGAAATCTGGACAAACGGAAGTTT